CATCGAATGACTATTCATCTATTATATTTTCATCAAATAGGGGACGGGAAGACTCTATGAAAAAATGGTGGTTCAATTCGATGTTGTCTAAGGGGAAGTTAGAACATAAGTGTGGGCTAAGTAAATCAATAAATAGTCTTAATGCTCTTGGACATACCGGGGGAAGTGAAGAGCCCATTCTAAATGATACGGAGAAAAACATTCCTAGTTGGAATGAAAGTGGTAGTTATAGTTTCAGTAATGTTGATTATTTATTTGATATCAGGAATATTGGGAGTTTTATCTCTGATAACACTTTTTTAGTTAGGGATGGTAATGGTGACTGTTATTCTGTATATTTTGACATTGAAAATCATATTTTTGAGATTGACAATAATAGTTTTTTTCTGAGTGAACTAGAAAGCTTTTTTTCCAGTTATTTGAATAATAGGACTAAGAGTAACAATCACTACTATTATCATTACATGTATGATACTCAATCTAGTTGGAATAATCACATTAATAGTTGCATTGATAGTTATCTTCGTTTTGAAGTCAGTATTCATAGTTCCATTTTCGAAGGTACCGAAAATTACAGTGACAGTTACATTTCTAGTTTCATTTGTACTGAAGGCGTAAGCAGTAGTGAAAGGGGGAATTCTAGTATAAGAACTGGTGGTAACAGCCGCGATTTCAATATAAGAGGAAGATCTAATGGTTTTGATATAAATAATAAAAAATACAGAAGTTTATGGGTTCAATGCGAAAATTGTTATGGATTAAATTATAAAAAATTTTTTAGGTCAAAAATGAATATTTGTGAACAGTGTGGATATCATTTGAAAATGAGTAGTTCAGATAGAATCGAACTTTTGATTGATCCGGGCACTTGGGATCCTATGGATGAAGATATGGTCTCCACGGACCCCATTGAATTTAATTCAGAAGAGGAACCTTATAGAGATCGTATCGATTCTTATCAAAGAAGGACAGGTTTAACTGAAGCTGTTCAAACGGGCATAGGTCAACTAAACGGTATTCCCACAGCAATTGGGGTTATGGATTTTCAGTTTTTGGGGGGTAGTATGGGATCTGTAGTAGGCGAGAAAATCACTCGTTTGATCGAGTATGCTACTAATAGATCTTTACCTGTCATTATTGTGTGTGCTTCTGGAGGAGCACGCATGCAAGAAGGAAGTTTAAGCTTGATGCAAATGGCTAAAATATCTTCTGCTTCATATAATTATCAATCAAATAAAAAGTTATTCTATGTATCAATCCTTACATCTCCTACAACTGGTGGAGTAACTGCCAGTTTTGGTATGTTGGGAGATGTCATTATTGCTGAACCCAATGCCTACATTGCTTTTGCGGGTAAAAGAGTAATTGAACAAACATTGAATAAAGCAGTACCCGACGGTTCACAAGCGGCTGAGTATTTATTCCATAAGGGCTTATTCGACCCAATCGTACCGCGTAATCTTTTAAAAGGCGTTCTGAGTGAGTTATTTCAGCTCCACGGTTTCTTTCCCTTGAAAAAAAATGCAAAAAAAAAATATCGAAATAAAATGAAAATATAGATATAGAATAGAAGTGATTTCTATGTCTACCAAGAACTCCCATTTTTTACTAGGAATACCTGTTTCTTGGATTGAATTAGTTTTGTTAGAGTCGCGAACTTATAATAAACTCTTTAATTTTCATAAAAAACTCCTTATTTTATTAGAAAGATAGATAGAATATAAGGATGGGAGAATTAATAAAATTTCTTAAACTTAAGGTGGATTATCATACATATTCGTGTAGAAAGATGAATAGGTACACTTCATTTAGTTTTCATTCCTTGCACTTATTAACTACTTAATATTATTTATAATAGTTTATAATAGATATACTTAAGATATCCTTATAATAGGTACAAATATTAAATCGAGGTACCCATTCTATGACAGATCTTAACTTACCCTCTATTTTTGTCCCTTTAGTGGGCCTAGTATTTCCGGCGATTGCAATGGCTTCTTTATTTCTTCATGTTCAAAAAAATAAGATTGTCTAGATCCGATGGGACCAAATTTCAGCAATTTATTTCAACACTGAATCATAATACATATATTTATTTGGTACAGATATTTGTTTAGTGTAATATGGTATGATATGCGCCTTTTTCCGAATACAAATGAAAGAATTATTATGCATGCGGATACATGATATCCGCATAAATGCATGTATATGCGGGTTATCTGGTTAAAAATGATCGGCGAATATTTTTCTATTTTATAATTGAAAGTCAATGTATCTAACCAATTCCTCCTAATGGTTCATATCAGAATAGTGCTAGTTGATGAAAGTTATTTCGGCAAAAAGTAAAGTCAAATTTTTTTCTCAATTCCAATCGAATGCAATCGGATCTAGTATAGTATGAACTGGCGATCAGAACATATATGGATAGAACTTATAACAGGGTCCCGAAAAGCAAGTAATTTTTGCTGGGCCTGTATACTTTTTTTAGGTTCACTAGGATTCTTAGTGGTTGGAACTTCCAGTTATCTTGGTAGGAATCTGATACCTGGATTTCCATCTCAGCAAATCATTTTTTTCCCACAAGGGATCGTGATGTCTTTCTATGGGATCGCGGGTCTATTCATTAGTTCCTATTTGTGGTGCACAATTTCGTGGAATGTAGGTAGTGGTTATGACCGATTCGATAGAAAAGAAGGAATAATGTGTATTTTTCGTTGGGGATTCCCCGGAATAAATCGTCGCATCTTCCTTCGCTTCTTTATGAAAGATATCCAATCAATCAGAATGGAGGTTAAAGAGGGTCTTTTTCCTCGTCGTATTCTTTATATGGAAATCAGAGGCCAAGGAACCATTCCCTTGACTCGTACTGATGAGAATTTGACTCCACGAGAAATTGAGCAAAAAGCTGCCGAATTGGCCTATTTCTTGCGCGTACCAATTGAAGTATTTTGAAATGAACTGAAGGAAGAATGAAGGTTTTCTCCGCATAATGGAAGGAACTTGCTAATTTCCTTTTTAATACAATTGAAGTTTCTTCAGAATGTTCATTCGAGCAAAACATGTTAGATTCCATTTCCTCGTTCCTTTGGTGCAACGATCCGCATAGAATAAAACAAAAGTAGGAGAACGTATATGGAACAACTATAATAAATATAAAAAACCAGAAACTATAATAAAATAAGAAGAAATTTTTTTCTATACAAAAACTATTTTGTATGCGTATAGAGCCCAACTCAATTCTTTTATACTAGTAAAAAGTCTAATAAGTCTAATTAAGTATGAATTCATCAAATAAAATATCCGAATATGTATTTCGTAATACAGAATTCATCTTCTTAGGTTAGGCCTCAGATTTTGAATTGATGCCGTATTCCTGCGCTGCGGTCCGAATAATATTCGTTACTTCAAGTAACTTTTTCGAGTATTTATGGAAAGGAAGAAATGAAGATGAAATTCGTTCGAATTTGCCCAATTGAGATATCCGGAAATCCCATTTCCTTATAATTTACTTATTTTATATATATTTATTTTATATTTTATATATATTTATTTTATATTTCTATATTTTATATATTTTTTTTTCATCCGAAAGGGGATCCTTATTCTATTTCTATATTCCTTCTAGATCTAAGGACTAAATTATTACACAAAAGTGGGAATAGATCTATAGGTTCGATACCTTGTTATAGAACTCGCGCTTTAGAGAAATATCAGATAGAGTTGACAAATGAAACAGTTCATTAACAATTCACAGATCAAAAATGAAAAAAAAAAGAAAGCATTGACTTCCCTCCCATATCTTGCATCTATAGTATTTTTGCCCTGGTGGATCTCTCTCTCATTTCAAAAAAGTCTGGAACCTTGGATTATTAATTGGTGGAATACTAGGCAATCCGAAACTTTTTTGAATGATATTCAGGAGAAAAATGTTCTAGAAAAATTCCTAGAATTAGAAGAACTATTCTTGTTGGACGAAATGATAAAAGAATACCCGGAGACACATATACAAAAGCTTCATATAGGAATACACAAGGAAACAATACAATTGGTCAAAACGCACAATGAATATCATCTCCATATCATTTTGCATTTGTCGACAAATATAATCTGTTTCGCTATTCTAAGTGGTTATTTTATTCTGGGTAATGAAGAACTTGTCATTCTTAATTCTTGGATTCAGGAATTCTTCTATAACTTAAGTGACACAATAAAAGCTTTTTCGATTCTTTTAGTTACTGATTTATGGATCGGATTTCACTCGACCCATGGTTGGGAACTAATGATTGGTTCGATCTACAATGATTTTGGATTGGCTCATAACGAGCAAATTATATCTGGTCTTGTTTCCACTTTTCCGGTTATTCTAGATACAATTGTGAAATATTGGATCTTCCGTTTTTTAAATCGCGTATCTCCTTCGCTTGTAGTCATTTATCATTCAATGAATGAATGAAGAACTTATTTGATCCCCTGATATCAATCAAAAATTTTCTTCGCGTATAAAGAAAGCGTTTTCCATTTTTCTTATTCTTTATACTTCTACCTCTTCAAGGTATTCGTTCTATTTCAGTAGAATTATTTCAGTACAACGGCAGACTCGTGGATAGGGAACTATACTAGCTACCTATCTAATTTATTGTAGAAATTCGGGGATCAATGATTGGATCATGCAAAATAGAAATACTTTTTCTTGGGTAAAGGAACAGATGACTCGATTTATTTCTGTATCGATCATGATATATGTAATAACTCGAACATCTATTTCAAATGCGTATCCCATTTTTGCGCAGAAAGGTTATGAAAATCCACGAGAAGCAACTGGGCGAATTGTATGCGCCAATTGCCATTTAGCTAATAAGCCTGTGGATATTGAAGTTCCGCAAGCTGTACTTCCTGATACTGTATTTGAAGCAGTTGTTCGAATTCCTTATGATATGCAACTGAAACAAGTTCTTGCTAATGGTAAAAAAGGAGCTTTGAACGTGGGAGCTGTTCTTATT